TTACTTGTAAGTTTTACTGGGTATGCCTTATATACTGCTTTTGGGCAACCCTCTCAACAACTAAGAGATCCATTCGAGGAACACGGGGACTAGTTGAAGTAATGAGCCCCCCAAGATTGGGAGGCTCATTACTTCAATTAAGATAATGAAAAATCATTTCACCTTTTTAGTTGGAACTTTAGGCGGTTCTCGAAAAAAGATAGCGAAAAAAATTATTCCTAGAGTCGATACTAAGAGGAATGTATAAACTAATGCTTCCATAGATTCAATCGTGGTTTACAATTATAGCTTCCATATCTGTTTATTTAGAGCGTTCCCGGATAAAAAAAGAGCAAGAGTCAAGACAAAGAAAAGGCGGCGATTCAAATCAAGATGTCCCAGTACCCCTATGTCAAATTACAAAAAGAAAATAGAGACGCAAAATCAGAGATTAATGTTGTATCAAACTACTTGTCTTCTTGTAGTTGGATCTCCAAGTTTTTGGAATGCTCCAAATTCCACCTGAGCGTCTAAATCTGGATCAATACCAGCAAAAACATCTCTGAACAAGGTTCGAGAGCCATGCCAAATGTGTCCGAAGAAGAAGAGCAGGGCAAACGAAGCATGTCCAAAAGTAAACCAACCCCTTGGACTACTACGAAAAACACCATCGGATTTCAAAGTAGCACGATCTAATTCAAAAATTTCACCCAATTGTGCGCGTCTAGCATATTTTTTCACAGTAGCAGGATCACTATAACTGACTCCATTTAGTTCACCACCATAGAACTCAACAGTTACACCTACTTGTTCAACACTATACTTCGATTCTGCCCTTCGAAAAGGAACATCGGCTCTAACAATTCCGTCTCCGTCTACCAAAACAACCGGAAATGTTTCAAAAAAAGTAGGCATACGACGTACAAAAAGCTCACGCCCTTCTTTATCTCTAAATAGAGGATGTCCTAACCACCCAATAGCTATTCCATCCCCGTTATCCATTGAACCTGCTCTGAACAATCCACCCTTTGCCGGATTATTTCCGATGTAATCATAAAAAGCTAATTTTTCAGGAATTTTAGACCAAGCTTCGGATAAGCTTTGATTTTCAGCCAGCCCAGTACCAACTCTTCGATATATTTCTTGCTGGAAGTATCCTTGATCCCATTGATAACGAGTGGGACCAAATAATTCAATGGGGGTAGTTGCTGAACCATACCACATAGTTCCAGCAACAACAAAAGCTGCAAAAAAGACAGCAGCGATACTACTGGAAAGCACGGTTTCAATATTTCCCATACGTAATCCTTTGTATAGACGTTGGGGCGGGCGGACACTAAGATGGAATAGGCCCGCCAATATGCCCAATGTCCCTGCTGCAATATGATGAGAGGCTATTCCTCCCGGAACAAAAGGATCAAAACCTTCCACACCCCACGCTGGATTTACAGATTGTACTTTTCCGGTTAGCCCATAAGGATCAGACACCCATATTCCAGGACCATACAATCCTGTTACATGAAAAGCACCAAACCCAAAACAAGCCACTCCTGAGAGAAATAAATGAATTCCAAAGATCTTGGGCAAATCTAAAGAAGGTTTTCCTGTACGTTCATCACAAAAGATTTCTAGATCCCAATACACCCAATGCCAGATAGCTGCCAAGAAGCACAAGCCAGAAAACACAATATGCGCCCCAGCCACACCTTCATAACTCCAAATACCCGGATTCGTTATAGTTCCTCCTGTAATACTCCAACCACCCCATGAATTGGTTATTCCTAAACGAGTCATGAAGGGTATAACGAACATACCTTGTCTCCACATTGGATCGAGAACGGGGTCAGAAGGATCAAAAACTGCTAATTCATATAGAGCCATCGAGCCGGCCCAACCAGCAACCAAAGCTGTATGCATTATATGGACAGCCAGCAAACGACCGGGATCATTCAATACGACGGTATGAACACGATACCAAGGCAAACCCATGGAATACCCCCTTATCAACGAAAGATAGACACTATGTAACTTTATTGCACTGGAAAAAACTATGTTATGGACCTCCCTTTTTCAGTGGATTATCTCGGAGAAAGGATTCCATTTTTTTTTAGTATTTTAGTCAGAATGTCACAATTCTGTTTGTAGGAACAAAGAGAAGCAGATCTATTCTATACCAGATAAGTACCAATACGCAATGGGAGGTTGACTCCATTTTAGATGAGCGAATGCATACGGATTTGTTCATCATTCAAAGAGCCTATTCGTAAGAATTTTACTTTATTCATTTTGTCTTCTTTTTTTTTTATGTTATGAACTTATCGAATCTGCGCAAATAACAAATAAAATAAAACAAAAAAATAAAGAAAATCGAAAAAATAATAAAATAAAAGCCAATATCCAATATAATATTATTAAGACAATAAATTCATATAATATTATTAAGACAATAAATTCATTGTTACGCTTTCACATCAAAGTGAAATAGAGTACTTCATTTTTTTTTTATTTCATTTAATGCCTATTGGTGTTCCAAAAGTCCCTTTTCGAAATCCCGGAGAGGATAGTTCAAATTGGATTGACGTATAGTGCGACTTGTCAGAGACATTGGGTCATTATGGGATTTCCCCGTTCTCTACCCCGATCGAGATATCCTCTGTTTCACCAAAGAAGGATTGATTAAATCATCCAAAAATTAGAGCGTGAAGTGGCAATAAAGTGCAATTAGATCTATGCTTTGGAGGTATTCAGATTAATATTATCAATTAGAATAATTTATGGTTAGCTTGTTTGGACCAATAAAATGAAGTATCCAGGCTCCGCTTAGAAAAACCCAATTAGTACTATATCCATGATTACTATTTGTATCATATTCTATTTATAAATTTTATAAATTAGAAATAGGAGTAATTTAAAACTACTAATCATAATCAATCGAATAATTTGATAAATACGTCAAATATTTTGTGGAAGGCGTGAAATGAATTGAAAAAAAAAGGAAGTTGTAGCAAAAAGACACGGTATTGGGGGCATTTGCCCTATATGTGCAAATCCAAATCGGGCAGATCTTTACTCGGAGTAGAGCACAAACCTAAAAGAATTAAAGAAGCCCACTCAGGAACAAGAGAATGTTATCGTGATTTGAATTGGATCCCGATGAAAGAATACATCAATGAGAAGTTAGTTTGATAAGTTTAATGAATTTTTTTTTTATTTATAGGTAAACGGGTAAAAAAACCATCTTTCTTGAAAAATGGAGAAAAGACCCCTTCGTTATTCGTTAAATGGGATCTACATATTGATTCTTTTTTTCGCGATTTTTGATGAACCGTATGCATCAAAAGGTGCATGTACGGTTCCTAAGGGATAGAATTTGATCCTAATCAACCGACTTTATCGAGAAAGATTACTTTTTTTAGGTCAAGATATTGATAGTGAGATCTCGAATCAACTTATCGGTCTTATGGTATATCTCAGTACAGAAAGTGAGATCAAAGATTTGTATTTGTTTATCAACTCTCCTGGCGGATGGGTAATACCCGGAATAGCTATTTATGATACTATGCAATTTGTGCGACCAGATGTACAAACAGTATGCATGGGATTAGCCGCTTCAATGGGATCTTTTATCCTGGTCGGAGGAAAAATTACCAAACGTCTAGCATTCCCTCACGCTTGGCGCCAATGAGTTTTTATTTTATTTGAAAGAAAAAAGAAAACTATGCCTTCGCCATATGAAATATGAATATTAAGTAATAATAGCATGGCATTTCGAATTCAATATAAGAAATTTTTTTATTTCGGTTTAACATTAGATTATGTATTGAAAGAGTAGTATGAGATATTAAGGGTAGTTCCGATTTTATCGGGAGCCTATTTCAGTGTCGCAAACTTTTTTTTTGTTTTCACACCAGAAGGTTCTTAATGCTATTTATATTATTATGAATTATGAAAGAGGACAAAAAAAAAAAGATTATATTCTTTTTTCTTTTTTTTTATTTGAAAAAAAAAAAGAAACTTTGGGATTGCTAAATCACCGATGAAATAAAGCAACGGAGCCACCATAGTATTTTGTTTTTCTTAATTCCTCCCAAGGAAAGGGTGGTCATTGTATCATTTACCGACCTAGGCTTTGTAGACTCTCTATTTTTCTTCGGTAAAAGTGAATTCTCTTGTAGAGCCGTATGCAATGCGCAAGCAATGCCTGTACGGTTGTTCAATTCTATCTTTTTTTTTTATTCTTTATCTCTTCTCGTGACCTTCTTATGCGAGATAAAGTAACCCTTTATTATCTTATATCATCAGGGTAATGATCCATCAACCTTTTGCTGCTTTTTATGAAGCACAAATAGGAGAATTTGTCCTGGAAGCGGAAGAACTACTGAAACTGCGCGAAATCCTCACAAGGGTTTATGCACAAAGAACAGGCAAACCCTTATGGGTTGTATCTGAAGACATGGAAAGGGATGTTTTTATGTCAGCAGCAGAAGCCCAAGTTCATGGAATTGTTGATCTTGTAGCAGTTGCATAAAAAATAGCAGGAATTTCACACAAATCGCGATTTGAGATTTTAGTTTCTTACCGAGGTTTCATATTCTATTAATTTGAATTTTATTAATTTTAATAAAATATTAAAATAGAATATGAATATAGAAAGAATTCATAATAATCCGGTTAGGATCGATCTAAACCAGCCCATTATGCATACGATTCAACATGCCAACTATTAAACAACTTATTAGAAACACAAGACAGCCAATCAGAAATGTCACCAAATCCCCCGCTCTCGGGGGATGCCCTCAGCGCCGAGGGACATGTACTAGGGTGTATGTGCGACTCGTTCAGATTTCAGATTGTGGGTTGGGACAAAAGAAAGAATTTTTCCACTATCCGTGATCAGTACCGATGAATAGGATAGAATGGAAGACTCCCCTTCACTATCTAAAATGAAAAAAAAAGATCTAGAATATGCTTCTATTGTGTATCAAATTTATGGTTTCTATTGGTGCAAATTCAATTACCTCAATTTTCAATTGAAAATGCGAAAGAATTCCCCATTGGTAGCAAATGATTATCTGTTAAGCAGGGCAAATCTTATTTAAATTAAAAAGCCGAAAATGGATGCCTCTACTCTTGCAAGAACGGACTAACAAGGTCAGCTAATCAGCTAATCCACATAATTAAATACCGTTACTGTAAAAACGGATCTCGTTGTGAAAGACCTACTACTGGGGAATTCATGGGTAGAGCCAAAAAGTGTAAACTGTACAAGTTAACAATAGCATTGATTCGATCAAGTAAGGGGCTCCGGTGTATAGAGAGGACCTCGCCGTTTAAGAAATAACCATAGAAACGATGGAACCCACTATTTATTTATCCATTTCTATTTACTACTTAATTACTACTTATTTTTATTTACTATATTTTTGTTATTTTTGTTTGATACCTAGTACCAATAAGATTTCTTATTTCAAGGCGAAATGCTTATAAAAAAAAAGAAAAAATAGTGGTTGGGAAGGTTAGAGTAGCAAAAGCCGTTGGAATTATTATTTTATACATTGGAAGAATCCGTTTTGTTATTCTAGAAAAGGGAAAAAGAATAACTGAAAGAAAGGAAATCAATTAGTTATTTATCAAAGTTTCGTTTATTCAATGACCAGAATTAGACGAGGATATATAGCTCGGAGGCGTAGAACAAAAATTCGTTTATTCACATCAAGCTTTCGTGGGGCTCATTCAAGACTTACTCGAACTATTATTCAACAAAGAATAAAAGCTTTGTTTTCGGCCTATCGGGATAGAGATAGGCACAAAAGAAATTTTCGGTGTTTATGGGTCACTCGTATAAATGCAGCAATTCGCGAGAATGTAGTATCCTATAGTTATAGTACATTAATAAACAATCTGTACAAGAGACAGTTGCTTCTTAATCGTAAAATACTTGCACAACTAGCTATATTAAATAGGAATTGCCTTTATCTGATTTCCAATGACATGATAAAATAAGGAGATTGGAAGGAATCCTTCGGAATGTTTGACTTTGACATGGAATTACTTGGAAAATGAATTCCGGGAAGGTAGAATAGAAATAAGTATGATAAAATATGATCATAATATGATCAAGTAGTCAAACTGAACAAAAACATTCAATAAAAAAATATTTATTTTTTTATTTACTTTACCCAATTCGTTTTTTTTTACGACACGACAATCAAATCTGTATTCCTGGATTTTTCTCGAACAAAACATCAACCGACGTTTGAGTTCGGATTGAAATTTTGATTCAATTAAAGAGTAAGCCTATTTTTTTCTGGTTCTAAGACCCGTAGTTCGAGCGACCAACTCGTTTTTTTTCAAATTGTCTTTCATTATTAAGAAAGGGTAATGAAGATAAAATACGAGCTTGTTTTATAGCAATGGTAATTAATCGTTGTTGTTTTAAAGTCAATCTATTCACCCGTCTAGATAATATTTTTCCTTGTTCACTAATAAATCGACTAATTAAACTCATGTTTCTATAATCAATTCGATCCCCCGATCCAATCGGGGGCAGACGCCTACGAAGAGATCGCTTGGGCTTAAGAAAAAGTCGCTTGGATTTATCCATGGCTTGTTTATTTTATTCCTTTTTTCGAGAATCCTATTTCCTTTGATCGGATCAAAAATGCTAATGATTTCGAATTAAGAAATAGGATTTTGCTTATTTCTCTTATTTCTATTTAAATATATATATTAACATATGATATGCTAATATATGATATGTCAATATGTCATTTTTCATCTTCCTTGTAAAAGTCACACGCAGTTGATCGATTCCATCTATTTCTTTATCTCCCCGTGAATTGTATGTTTGTAACAATAGGGACAGAATTTTCTCAACTCCAATCGACTAGGCCTATTGTGTCGATTCTTTTGAGTAATATATCTAGAAATGCCTATTGATTTCTTATTAACACTCTTTCGAACACAACTGGTACATTCTAAAATAACCCTTATTCGGACGTCTTTACCATTGGCCATGAACCTCCTTTTGGTTTTTATTCACTCAACTCTTCTATTTTCCTATCCGAAACGAAGAAGAAAAGAAGGAAAAAATACAAGTTACTAACTCGAAATCAAATTATGAAAGATTTTGTTGCCGCCAATATAGTAATAGTAAAAATAAGTAATACAATGATTAAAAATTATATTTACATTTAGAAGTATATTTAGATTAGAAGTTTAGATTAGAATAGAAGTACAGTCTTTCTATTTTATTTCAACTTCTTGTATGATACTGTTGCCCTAACCGCATTTCCACTTCTGTTCTCTTAATTTAATTAAAGTAAATTTACTTGAAGTTTGAACCCAGTTCCGTGTTTGGCTGAGGTTGAATCCACTTTTATTCTTTCTCTTTTCTAACTTATTCGAATTAGAAAAAAGGGGGTAGTAGTCAGAGATATTTAATTGTGTCTCTAAGTTTCTTCACCCCCCCCGTGTTAATAACTAGAATGAAAAAAAAGGGAATGTCAAAGCATCCGGGAAAAAACGATTGATCTCTATCAATAGACCTGCTAAAGACCCGAACCATAGAGTACTTATTACTGGCGCTACGGATAGATATGTTTTTAGATCTCGCATAAAAAATCCTCCTTCTGTATTCTTTATTGTAATACATAACGGCAATACATATATGATCAGATGTATATATGTAGTTAAATTAAAGGACACTCGCATTTGTTTTGTACGCGGAATTCTTAATTCAAATTGAGAAATGTACAATAATTTGATAGATAAGATTTTCCTCTTCTTTTCTTAAAAGAACAAAATACGTCTCTTTCCGTCTGGGCATTCACGAAATTTACGGCGGGTTTCCTATTTTTTTTTTTCATATGTATATAAGTTTATTATTATATGTATTCTATGTTATATGATATGAGACAAAAAAAAAGAAGAAATGGCAAGATAAGTTATGTATCTCAATGGAGAAAATGAAATGAAATAAGTATGTGGAAAACAAGACAGGGATTCTCTACAATGACATTGTAGACCAATTGAAAGGGATGTAGCGCAGCTTGGTAGCGCGTTTGTTTTGGGTACAAAATGTCACGGGTTCAAATCCTGTCATCCCTACTTATTACTTCGCCTCTGAGCAATACAATAACAAGGGATCAATTGAGATCAATTAAAATTGGGCATACCTAATCATAAATTAATATGATATTCTTTAATATCATATTATTATTTATTATATTTATATATATTATATTTATATATAATATAGTTTATATATGAGATAGTATAGGCAATAGGCATTCAAGATGTAGTGGAGTAAAAAAAAAAGAATCTTTTTACTTACAGCTTTCTTTTTTGTAATAAAAAAGCGCTCTTAGTTCAGTTCGGTAGAACATGGGTCTCCAAAACCCAATGTCGTAGGTTCAAATCCTACAGAGCGTGATTCCATTCTTGTTTTGTTAAGTCAAAAATTTTAGGGAAAAGCTTGAACATCAATCTTAATTTGACCTCCTGTGGATTAAAAAAAGGAGGAGGTCAAAAAAAAGGGTATTAATTAATCAAAGATCCAACTGGTCACCACGTCTGTATTGTAAATAAGCAGTTACGAATAATCCAGCCAAAGTAATAGGAATTAGACCTAAGACGATTCCAAATAGAAAAACTTCAATCATTTCAATTTGTTTGAAAAGAGGAAAAAGGAGGTAATATCTATCCTTAAATATTAATGCATATTGCCCATAAATCTCAATAACCAAGAATTGGAAATTGACACGGTAAGGAACTAGAAAATGGAATACTGCAAAAAAAAATTCTTTTTTTTTTATGAATTGTTCATTCAATTAATTTCAAATAAGTCGTATCTTGCTCAGACTAATAAATATAACTAAAGTTATAGTTAAAGCTACTAACAGAAAACCAAAATAACTAGTTAGAGTGGGCATGAAGGAGCTAAATAAACTATTTTTTTTTATCCATATATTTGTAAAATACTTTCCTAAATTCAATTTTTTAAAGATACGAAGATAAGCAAAAATACCAATTGAAAGTTTTTTATTTATTAATCATTTATCAATCATTATCATTATAGATTATAGACAACACTCGAAAAAAAAAAGAGCGATATAAGTAGAAAAAGAAATCAACTCATCATCTAAAAATCTACCTATCCTATCTCCGAATCAAAAGATTCATTGGACAACTCTTGAGAAATAAAAGAACAAACTAAATTGAAATATTAAAGAAATATTAAAATAATAATATATTAGAAAAACTGTGTTGTATAACTTCATTCAAAGAAACTGTCTTTGAATCAAATCACTATGGAAATCGCTACGGAATAAAATTGGAAAATCATTTCTATGTTGATCACTTCTTTTAGTTTATTTATTTATTTGTTATTTATTTGTATCGAATCCATTTTTTTTTTTAGATTTTAGAACGAAAAGTAACCCTCTATTTTTCTTTATAATATCTTTTACTTTTTTTTTCTTTCCATATTAAAATAAAAAAAAAAAACCTCTTTGTAGTTTAATTAAGTATCAAGAAAATCAAGAAAAACCTTTTGCATCGAATACAAGAACAAGAATACACACATTCAGAATATTGATTCTTACAATTATTTTTTCGCTGTTCTCTCGAATATTCTCTACTGCCAGTACTTGTTTCTGGACAACTAAGCAATTCCTTAAAATGAAAAAAGGATTTCAACAAAAAACTCTTATTCTACAAGTACGAAGGGGAGGGGGTTAGATTTCGCATCTAATTGAATTGTGAATTCGGGGAATAGGCTAATCTCTTTTATGAATTTTTATTATTAATTATTAGAAAACAACCCGTCAAATTCACATTTTTCTCTAATCTATGGTACACGGTTCTACAGTGACAAGAAAAAGAAAAAGAAAAGACTAAAGAAATTATATAGGACTTCGTTTCGAGACTGATTGGAGTTGCGTTGCTGCGTCAGAAGAAGGATAGCTATACTGATTTGGTATACTTTAAAGAAACCCTCGGTACGATATTGACGATCTCA